GGCCCGCAGCAGTACCTTGACCAACTCCAGGTCCAATAGAAGCAAGCCCGACAGCCAACCCAGCAGCAATAACGGAAGCAGCAGAAATCAGTGGATTCATGATAAGTTCCCCGCACTAAAATACTAAAATAAAGAAAAAATAAAGAAATAGTTAATGATACAATTGTCCAATGAATTATGAATTAATTCTTCCATCGCTAAGATTTATCCATAAGAACTCCGAATTGAATTAATAATAATATTCCATCAAAACGAAAACTACTTAGATATCTCTTTTTTAGTTCTGATCCACAGGATTTTTGTGAATCCATACGACTTTTGTTTTTCCATTTATTTTTTCCGAACCGTTTTTTGATTTTTAATTCTTCGTTCGTTCGTTTTTTTTTTTTATTTCATCTCTTTATTTTTATTCATTCAATTCCCAGTCAAAGACGAAATCGAAGAATTTCTCTTGGAATCCCTATCGAAATTCACAATAGTAGGGTGTATTAAATATATCTTTAGTTCATATATAACTAGCAATATCTAATATCACATATACATGTCTTTCTTTGATAACGTAAACCAACTAGTCATATCTTAGATTCAAAGTATTCGTATCTTAAAGTCAATCGTATTCGAGAATCATTTTTCGAAACATCCACAAAAGTTCGCTTATAGCCATTCGATTCCATATACCTAACTAAATTCTGTCCTCCTCGGCTACTCACCCCATTTTTTATCAATCTCGTTTTTTGTAAATTCTTCTATATCCTTTTATTTATCATTCTCCAACACGACTTCAATCGAAATAGACGAATTCATTAGGTCGAATCATTGCATAGAAATAAATATCATTATTTGATTGAAGTAAGCTCGTGCAATTTCTTATTTAATATATTAATCTTTTCTTTTGGTCAATCGTTGAATTGAATAAAATCAACTGAAATGGGAATTATTCTATAAAGCAGCTTTCTTTTCTTTTTTTTTTTTAATCACCAGCCAGTGATACTATAATAATTTTTATTCTTATTATGACTCTTGATATTTGATATTGGAATTGAATAAACAAAAATGAACAAAACAATATAAAGAGAATATTAATTAGTGGGGGGTATGATATAATAAGGCCAAAGAGGAATTTTAGGAAAAAGATCTTTTAGATCTCTTTCCTTTTTTTTTTACAATTCCGCAATATCGTACTTTTTTTCTATGACTCTTGATCGTATATCCTGTATTTGGAGATTTATGTTTGGATATTTAGGTTTCCTAAGTAGATTATCTTGAGTTACGCATACATTGCCTTCTTCTAAGCTAAAAAAGACTATTTCGAAAACTAGTCAATGATGGCCCTCCATAGATTCGCCTATATAAGCCGCAGCTAAAGTTGCAAAAATCAGAGCTTGAATCCCGCTTGTAAATAATCCAAGGAACATGACAGGTATAGGCACCACTAAAGGTACTAAAGAAACAAGAACAACAACTACTAATTCATCGGCTAATATATTCCCGAAAAGTCGAAAACTAAGTGATAAAGGTTTTGTGAAATCTTCTAAAATGTTAATGGGTAAAAGAATTGGAGTCGGTTGAATGTATTTACTGAAATAACCTAATCCTTTTTTGGAAAGACCCGCATAGAAGTATGCTACTGACGTGAGCAAAGCTAAAGCAACGGTAGTATTTATATCATTCGTGGGTGCGGCTAACTCCCCATGAGGTAACTGTATTATTTTCCAAGGTAAAAGAGCACCGGACCAATTAGAAACAAAAATAAATAGAAACATAGTTCCAATAAAAGGAACCCAAGGACCATATTCTTCTCCGATCTGAGTTTTGCTCACGTCTCGAATAAATTCAAGGACATATTCGAAGAAATTTTGACCCGCAGTCGGAATGGTTTGTGGATTCCGAACAGCTATAAAGGCTGAACCTAATAAAATAGCAATTACAACCCAAGAAGTAATAAGTACTTGGGCATGGACTTGGAAACCACCTAGTTGCCAATAGAAATGTTGGCCTACTTCCACACCAGAGATATCGTATAACCCCTTTAGTGTGTTGATGGAACATGATAGAACATTCATATTGCCCTCTGACAGAAATAGAACTTTAAAATTAATTATTTTGATTCAACCATCTTCTTTGCGACTTGTCTACTTGAATTGTATATTTTGAATACTTGCTAATTGAATACTTGCTAATTACATAATATCCACTAGTTTTTGTCTCTTTTCTTTTGTGCGATTCAGGAATAGTAACCAATTCCATAAATCTATGGAGTTACCAAAAAAATTGATTTATTTTATTATTAATCAAGGATTTCGTATATAGCTAGAACGACCCTCACAAATTGCGAATACTAATTTGTTAAGAATTAATCGGATTGAAGCTATAGCGTCATCGTTTGCTGGAATCGAAATATCTGCGAGATCGGGGTCACAATTTGTATCGATTAAACAAATTGTTGGAATTCCCAAAGTGATACATTCTCGAAGAGCCGTATATTCTTCTTGCTGATCAACGATGATTACAATATCGGGTACCCTCGTCATGTATTTAATCCCGCCCAGATACGTTTGCAGGCGTGATAATTGTCTCTTCAACATAGCGGCATCTCTTTTTGGAAGACGGTGGAGTCTCCCCGTTTTTTGTTCCGTTCTCAAATCCCTGAACTTATGCAGTCTCGCTTCTGTAGTGGACCAATTCGTTAACATACCACCGAGCCATTTTTTATTAACATAATGACACCGAGCCCTTATTGCAGCTCGCACTACTAAATCAGCTGCTTTATTTTTAGTACCAACAATTAAGAATTGTTTTCCCCTACTCGCTGCATCAAAAACTAAATCACAAGCTTCTGATAAAAAACGAGCAGTTCGAGTCAGATTTGTAATATGAATACCCTTATGTTTTGCAGATATATAAGGTGCCATTCTAGGATTCCATTTCCTAGTACCATGACCAAAATGAATTCCTGCTTCCATCATCTCTTCCAAATGGATGTTCCAATATCTTCTTGCCATTTATCCCCCACTTCCTCTTTTTAAAGAGACGAGGTGCCCTGAAATAAATAATTGTTCCGATGGAACCTTCTCTTCTACCAGAGATTGACCGTTGATACACCCGTTCATTACTTTCTATTCATTATTATCCTTCTTTTCTTATCATTAAGAAATCAAATGATCACAATATAGTTAAAAGAATCCGCTCCTAGGACTCATTAAACCCTCTAAGTAATTGTTCTGATGTATCATGGAAAGTCGTTGAAATGCAAGAGGCAAATAACTCTCTGTGGTGTAAGAAAGAATCTCTCATTTCCCCCCCGAATAAATTCTTTTTGGAGGTTTCCAAAAGAATGTTGTTATGCTGTCTTGAACAGTGCACTAATCCTTTGAATCCGGTACCAACAGGTATTATACCCCCCAGAACAACGTTCTCTTTCAGGCCTTTCAACCAATCGATACGACCTCGGAGAGCAGCTTTTGCTAAAACTCGAGCGGTTTCTTGAAAACTTGCTTCGGATATAAAACTTTGAGTATTCAGAGATGCCCGAGTTATTCCCAATAAGATAGCTCGATAACGGATCGCTTCTTCCAAAGCTCGCCCCGTTCGTTCCGCTCGTAACAATCCAATCATTTCGCCGGGTAAAAAAACATTAGACATTCCATCTTCTGAAACCAAGACTTTTGATGTTATTTGACGTACAATAATTTCTATATGCCTATTATGGATCTGCACCCCCTGCGATCGATAAACCTTTTGGATCTTATTAACCAAAGAGATACGACTTTGCACTATAGTTAGCTCAGCACCAATCAAGAATCCCCAAGGAATTCCAAGAATTCTTGTTATACGCGCGTTCCAACCCTCAACTCTCTTTTCTAGGTTCATCGATATTGAATCAATCGAACGCACTTCTAACACTTGTTCGACTTTTGGAAGACCTTGCGTTATATCACCAGATCTCGATTTTTCATATATAAATGTAACTAATGTATCCCCTTCGTAAAGGATTTCTCCATAATGCCCATGAACAGTTGCTCCAGGAGTAGCCAAATAGGGCTTAGCTGATCTTATTACTACAGAGTCAACTTGAACAATTAAAACTTGACCCGATTTTAGGTGGGGTCCGTTTTTGGCTATACATACATTTTCACAAATAAGCTGCCCAAGATTAATTATTGTCGACATTTCCTCACAATAATTATGATAGAGAAAATACCAATTCAAATTAAATGGATTCAAAACGATCTTACTGTCTGGATCAGGATTATAAATTTCCCCGTTTTCATCCATTAAATAATATTTAAATACTTGAAAAAGCTGTTTTAAGTTGTTAAGTTTCAAATATTTAGTTACCGAGATCTGATTATGAGTTATTAAATAATAAAATGAATAAAAATTTGCAATTTGAAGGACTGTTCCTACGGGTCCCAACGAATTCTTAATTTGAATTAGAGAATCTTTTTGAATTTTAATTGATTGTTTTATCACATTGTGATATTTTACATCGTTGAATGGACCCATTCGAAAACAATTCGATGATGACAAAATTATCAAAGATTGGGATTCCTTATTTCTATTCAACAGCGTACGAATAGTTCCTTGATTTTGGCTAAGTGATTGTTCAACCCTTGCCTTGAAATAAATGGAATAAAACGGATTGATATTGGTGCGATCTGAACCATTATCAGAGATCAATCCTGAACCTGATGGATCATTCCTTTTTCTGATATACGAAATCTGGGATTTCACTAAGTGGATTCTTAGGAAATCTCGACTCAGACCATTTGTACTTACTTCAACAAAGGAAGCGCAAACCTCTTCGATGGAAGAACTTTTTTTGTCTTGGTACCAATTCAACACTAAACAAGTCCGAACTAATTGAATACTTGTATCAGAAATTCCCCGAGTGGGTTTGCCCTTTCCATAAAGGACATAATTGACAACTCTAAATTGCATATTATCTTTTTCCCGCAGCAGATCCTGGGGGAAGAGTGTTGCTAAATTAATACCGTCCG